GAGGTATGGAAGGAGATCAAATTCGAATTCAAAGCAGTGGATACCTTGTAATCCAGTAATTCCCGCTCGTTCCCCTAATTGCAATTAAACTCGGCCCAATCTTTTACTAAAAGGATTGAGCCGAATAAAGAATGAAGATCCTATCTATTTGCATATATCTTGCATATATCAGTACATACCTTACCTATTTATATATATACAAGATCTAAATACACGATAAGATCTAAGACTAAACAACTCAATGCTTCTATTGTTGGATCCATAATTAATCCTATGGATCCTTAGGATTGGTGGATCATTTTATATCCCGTAGTTTCGGACCATAGATCAAGCCAAGGGTCACAACTCCTTCTACCCATCCTGTATATTGTCCCTTTCATTCCGTGTTGCAATAGGCACTTAATATTCTATTATACAAGATTCTACGAAAATGAATTCTTCATAGGAGGGAGCAAATATTTATCTTTTCGATGAGAATTTGTACATGACATGGGAGAAACCCCTCGTTAATTGAAGAAAAGGTTCCATCATATATAGTGAATTGATACCCCGGATTCCCAGAATCATTTCTTTCAATGCTAACTCGTTATTAGTTAATGATCCTAGTAATTGGATCTATATGCTTATTCCGATAGGAAATGAAATAGTAAAATGATTATTCATCGAATGACTATTCATCTATTGTATTTTCAAATAGGGGGCAGGAAGGCTCTATGGAAAAATGGTGGTTCAATTCGATATTGTCTAACGAGGAGTTAGAACACAGGTGTGGGCTAAGTAAATCAATGGACAGTCTTGGCTGTCCTATTGGAAATACCAGTGGAAGTGAAGACCCCATTCTAAATGATACGGATAAAAACATTCCTAGTTGGAGCGATAGTGGCAGTTATAGTTGCAGTAATGTTGATCATTTTTTAGGTGTCAGGGACATTTGGAGTTTCATCTCTGATGAAACTTTTTTAGTTAGGGATAGTAATGGTAACAGTTATTCCGTATATTTTGATATTGAAAATCAGATTTTTGAGATTGACAATGATAGTTCTTTTCTGAGTGAACTAGAAAGTTCTTTTTCTAGTTATCTGAATAATGGGTCTAAGAGTGACAATCGCTACTATGATTGTGACATGTATGATACTAAATATAGTTGGAATAATCACATTAATAGTTGCATTGATAGTTATCTTCGTTCTGAAATCCGTATTGATAGTTACATTTATAGTTATATTTGTAGTGGTGAAAGTATAAGTGGTAGTGATAGTGGGAATTCTAATATAAGAACTGGCGGTAATGACAGTGATATAGGAGAAGGATCGAATGATTTCGATATAAATCAAAAATACAGACATTTATGGGTTCAATGCGAAAATTGTTATGGATTAAATTATAAGAAATTTTTTAAGTCAAAAATGAATATTTGTGAACAATGTGGATATCATTTGAAAATGAGTAGTTCAGATAGAATCGAACTTTCGATTGATCCGGACACTTGGGATCCTATGGATGAAGACATGGTCTCTATCGACCCCATTGAATTTCACTCGGAAGAGGAGCCTTATAGAGATCGTATCGATTCGTATCAAAGAAAGACAGGTTTAACTGAGGCTGTTCAAACAGGCATAGGTCAACTAAACGGTATTCCCATAGCAATGGGGGTTATGGATTTTGAGTTCATGGGAGGTAGTATGGGATCCGTAGTAGGCGAGAAAATCACCCGTTTGATCGAGTATGCTACTAATAGATCTTTACCTGTTATTATGGTGTGTGCTTCTGGAGGAGCACGCATGCAAGAGGGAAGTTTGAGCTTGATGCAAATGGCTAAAATATCTTCCGCTTTATATGATTATCAATCAAATAAAAAGTTATTCTATGTATCAATCCTTACATCTCCTACAACCGGTGGAGTGACAGCCAGTTTTGGTATGTTGGGAGATATCATTATTGCTGAACCCAATGCCTACATTGCATTTGCGGGTAAAAGAGTAATTGAACAAACATTGAATAAGACAGTACCCGAGGGTTCACAAGCGGCTGAATATTCATTCCATAAGGGCTTATTTGATCCAATCGTACCACGTAACCCTTTAAAAGGTGTTCTGAGTGAGTTATTTCAGCTACACGGTTTCTTTCCCTTGACTCAAAATTAAAGTAGAGCACTAGTACTAGGCTCAGTTATTTGTAGCGAACTTTAGTTCATCGCAATCAAAGTCCAAATAAGAAGAATGGGGTTTTCTTTGGTGACATAAGTTCTATAGTCAGAATCAGAAGTTTCGGATAATTACTTTTTTGATTTTGATTTTCTCCAGATTTTTTATCCTACCCCTATTGATGATTAGAAATCAGGAACCCTCTATAAAATAAAGAGGAGAAAAGAGTGAATTCTTCTTTCTGCGGAATAGAATTGGGAAAATGAAAAGAATTTCATGTTCCCTTCCTTCTTACGTATTAATATATAGAATAATGAAAATCTATAATAGAAATGTTGCATATTTCTATATCTATATCTCCCGAGAACCTCCTTTTTTTTTACTATGAATCCCTGTTGGATCGTATTCTAACGAATCCTTAGGGAACTCGTAAGAAACTCTTTATTATAAGATAAGGACGGGAGAACAAGAATAAAAAAGCGGATTATCATACATATATTTTGTGTAGAAAGATGAATAGGTACACTTATTTAGTTCTACATTCCTTGCACTTATTATATACTTATAATAAATATACTTATCATAAGATATATTTCTAACAAGTACAAATTTCTAATAAGTACAAATATTAAATCGAGGCACCTATTCTATGACAGATTTCAATTTACCCTCTATTTTTGTGCCTTTAGTGGGCCTAGTATTTCCGGCAATTGCAATGGCTTCTTTATCTCTTCATGTTCAAAAAAACAAGATTGTTTAGATCCGATGGGATCAAATCTCATCAATTTATTTTAACACTTGGACTTGGATCATAATACAGATATCTTTTAGTGGAATAGGGTACGGTACGACATGTGACTCCCTCCGAGCACAAATAAAAAAGCTGTTATTGTTATGCATGCAGATCCATGATATATGGATAAATGCATGTATATTGTATGTGGGTATAGCTGTTTTTGTTTTCAAATAGATCAGCGAATATCTGAAATAGAAAGTCAATGTATCTATATGTATGTAGATATACATAGTGGGATCATATGAAGGGGATGTTATTATTTTATATCTAACCAATTCGATGAATTACTCCTAATGGTTTACATCATAATAGTGCTAGTTGATGAGAGTTACTTCGGGATCAAAACAAAAAAAAAAGTAAAGTCAAATTCATTTGGCTTATTCTATTCTCTCAATTCCAATAGAATGCAACTGGATCGAGTATGAACTGGCAATCCGAACGTATATGGATAGAACTTATAACGGGGTCTCGAAAAACAAGTAATTTCTGCTGGGCCTGTATCCTTTTTTTAGGTTCACTAGGATTCTTATTGGTTGGAACTTCCAGTTATCTTGGTAGGAATCTGATATCCGTATTTCCCTCTCAGGAAATCCTTTTTTTTCCCCAAGGAATCGTGATGTCTTTCTACGGGATCGCTGGTCTGTTCATTAGTTCCTATTTGTGGTGCACAATTTCGTGGAATGTAGGTAGTGGTTATGATCTTTTTGATAGAAAAGAAGGAATAGTGTGTATTTTTCGTTGGGGATTTCCTGGAATAAATCGTCGCATCTTCCTTCGATTCCTTATGAGAGATATCCAGTCAATCAGAATGGAAGTTAAAGAGGGTCTTTATCCTCGTCGTGTCCTTTATATGGAAATCAGAGGCCAGGGAGCCATTCCCTTGACTCGTACCGATGAGAATTTTACTCCACGAGAAATTGAACAAAAAGCTGCTGAATCGGCCTATTTCTTGCGCGTACCAATTGAAGTATTTTGAAATGAACTGAAGAATGAATGCTTTCTCCGCATGAGGGAAGGAACTCAGGAATCCCCTTTTTAATATAACTGAAGTTTCTTCGGAACGTTTATTCGAGCAAAACATGTTCGATTCTATTTCCCCCGTTCCGTTGGTAATACCGTTGTGTTGTGGCCCATAGAATAAAGCAGGCGGACGAATACGGAACAACCATAATAAGAAGCTATTTTTATCCACCAAAACTCTTTTTTTTACATATGGAACTAAACTCAATTCTTTCATACTAGTAACAAATCTAATAAGTATGTATTCATCACACATATCAGAACATTTCGGAATACAGTACAGAATTCATCTTTTTAGGACCAATATTTTGAATTGATACGTTAGATACAGATGGATCGTATCTCGTAAATTATCTCTCTTTCGTCAATCGATGTTTCTTTTTTTTTATCCTTTCTTTTGCTCCTTGATGACCAAACGATTGGATCTCTCATAACTATTCAATTTCTCTCTTGTTTTGCCACCCATTTCGGATTTCATCATCAATATTCTTCAGAAATATCCCCTCAATTATTCCTGGGTTGTGGGTAGCCAGTGAAACATTTCGAAATAATTGATTGATCCAGGGGGAGTTCTTTCGTCTCGAAATCCGAATAATATTCGTTACTTCAAGTGGTTTTTCGGGCATTCATCGAAAGGAACAAATGAAGATACAATTGGTTCGAATTTGACCAATTGAGATATCTGGGAACTTGATTATTTCTTCATTCGAAACGGACCTTTATTCTATTTCTATATTCTTTCTAGGACTAAACAATTCAAAAAAAAAAAAAGAAGGAATAGATCCGATCCATAGGTTCCATACCTTGTTATAGAACTCATGCTTCATAGAAATATCGGATCAGATAGAGTCGGCGAATGAAGCAGTTTCATTAACAATTTACAGAACAGATTAAAAGTGCCAAAAAAGAAAGCATTGACTCCCCTCCCATATCTTGCATCTATAGTCTTTTTGCCCTGGTGGATCTCTCTCTCATTTAATAAAAGTCTGGAACCTTTAGTTACTAATTGGTGGAATACAAGGCAATCCGAAACTTTTTTGAATGATATTCAAGAGAAGAACGTTCTAGAAAGATTCATAGAATTAGAACAACTATTCCTGTTGGACGAAATGATAAAGGAGTACCCGGAGACACAGATACAAAAGCTTCGTATAGGAATCCACAAAGAAACAATACAATTGGTCAAAATGCACAATGAAGATCATATCCATATAATTTTGCATTTCTCGACAAATATAATCTGTTTTGCTATTCTAAGTGGTTATTCTATTCTGGGTAATGAAGAACTTGTCATTCTTAATTCTTGGGTTCAGGAATTCCTCTATAACTTAAGCGACACAATAAAAGCTTTTTCTATTCTTTTATTAACTGATTTATGTATCGGATTCCACTCGCCCCATGGTTGGGAACTAATGATTGGTTCGGTCTACAAAGATTTTGGATTTGCTCATAACAATCAAATTATATCTGGTCTTGTTTCCACTTTTCCAGTCATTCTAGATACAATTTTGAAATATTGGATCTTCCATTATTTAAATCGTGTATCTCCTTCACTTGTAGTGGTTTATCATTCAATGAATGAATGAAGAACTCATTTGATCTGCCGATATCAATCAAATCCGAATGTTACTTCGTACATAAACAAACCATTTTTAATCTGACTCACTCTTTATACTTCTACCCGTCTAAGGGATTCCCCCTCCAGTACAATGGCAGAATCGTGGATAGGGAACTATACTAGCTACCTACCTAATTTATTGTAGAAATTTCCGGGATCAATAATTGGACCATGCAAAATAGAAATACCTTTTCTTGGGTAAAGGAACAGATGACTCGATTCATTTCCGTATCGATCATGATATATGTCATAACTCGGACATCTATTTCAAATGCATATCCCATTTTTGCGCAGCAGGGTTATGAAAATCCACGAGAAGCAACTGGGCGTATTGTATGCGCCAATTGCCATTTAGCTAATAAGCCCGTGGATATTGAGGTTCCACAAGCCGTGCTTCCTGATACTGTATTTGAAGCAGTTGTTAGAATCCCTTATGATATGCAACTGAAACAAGTTCTTGCTAATGGGAAAAAGGGGGCTTTGAATGTGGGGGCTGTTCTTATTTTACCCGAGGGATTCGAATTAGCTCCCCCCGATCGTATTTCTCCCGAGATGAAAGAAAAGATAGGCAATCTGTCTTTTCAGAGTTATCGCCCCACTAAAAGAAATATTCTTGTGGTAGGTCCTGTTCCTGGTCAGAAATATAGTGAAATCGTCTTTCCCATTCTTTCCCCGGACCCTGATACTAAGAAAGACGTTCACTTCTTAAAGTATCCCATATATGTAGGTGGGAACAGGGGAAGAGGTCAGATTTATCCCGATGGGAACAAGAGTAACAATACAGTCTATAATGCTACAGCAGCAGGTATAGTAAGCAGAATAGTACGTAAAGAAAAAGGGGGGTATGAAATAACCATAGCTGACGCATCGGATGGACACCAAGTGGTTGATATTATACCTCCAGGACCAGAACTTCTTGTTTCAGAGGGTGAATCTATCAAGCTTGATCAACCATTAACGAGTAATCCCAATGTGGGTGGATTTGGTCAGGGAGATGCGGAAATAGTACTTCAAGATCCATTACGTGTCCAAGGTTTGTTGTTCTTCTTGGCATCTGTTATTCTGGCACAAATCTTTTTGGTTCTAAAAAAGAAACAGTTTGAGAAGGTTCAATTGTCCGAAATGAATTTCTAGATCCACGGATTCATCAAGCTGGTAAAAAGAGCCGAATTGTTGTGATCGATGCAATTATGTATGATTCAAAAAAATCATGGAAAATGTTTTGCTTGCTTTGTTTATACTGTTTTTCTGCGAGATGCCGGAAATTGCTTGTATCCCATTCCTAGCAATAGTATGTATATTGTGAAGAAGACTACTTGATCCCCCCTTCTTTTTTTCAATCAAAATGGGAGTGTTGTGACTATGCTAGGCCTCCCATTGGCAGATTGTAAATGCCATGTAATGCATCAATAGTTTTTTTGTACCTAATAGAATCGAATTCTAATAGATAATAGGCATAAGTAGGAGGAGAATACACGCGGATAAATGAAAGGAACAAATGATTATAGGAGGGATTACTCGTCTTCCTAATCTTCCACACAAGAAAAGGGTGGAAAATTCCTTTTCTTGTGTGGAAATAATAATGATTATTGATCCTGTTCGTCAAAGATTACTATTTATTTGATTTTCCAGTTCTATCGGAACTCGTTTGTTTCGATTCATAAGAAGTAGTGGACAAACAAAAAAATGGGTGGGAGTAACTTACTGAGCAAATAAAACTTCTTCAATGAACTTATAAAAAAAAGTAAAAATAAAAAAGAAAATTTTAACTGTGATGAGATAATCAATAAGGATTGGGATATGCGCAAAAATCCAAGATTTCATCTTTTCGCCCGGAGCATTAAGAGTCTTTTTTTTTGCTTGAAATTTTCTTTTTTATTTTTCTAGAGTAAGATTAGTATCGAAATGATTTGCAGGATGTC